AGTGAATCAATGAATGAAAGTGGACGAAATGAAGTTTAACCTTCTTTTATGTCAGACCAATCACTTCCCAAAAAGTCCTCTACTTCGTCCTATTTTGATTATTATTCTATTCTAGAATAGAATGGAGATTCGAATGAGTGATTCATAAGTCTAAATGACGAATCAAAAAATGCTATGGGATGGATCCGAAAAGACGGAAAGGTCCTTCCGATCTAGTCATACCATTCCATTAATTATATTGACAATTTCCAAAAACTGTTCATACTATGAGCATAGTATGATGGCGGTCGGGCAAGTATGCCCCCATCGTCTAGTGGTTCAGGACATCTCTCTTTCAAGGAGGCAGCGGGGATTCGACTTCCCCTGGGGGTAGGGTATTACGAAAGGAAGTTGATCGTGGATTATCAATAAGCCTAGAATTTTTTCTTCCTGGGTCGATGCCCGAGCGGTTAATGGGGACGGACTGTAAATTCGTTGGCAATATGTCTACGCTGGTTCAAATCCAGCTCGGCCCAAAAATTCGCTGATCCACCATGAAATGATATAACCCCCTTTTGGTTTCCAGAAATTCCATATAAGCATATAAAAAAGAATAAAAAAAGTCAAATTTTCTGATATATCCCTACCTCTATTTATTTTTTTATTTGTTCCCATAAATTCTGATCTTGCTAACGATCTAGATTCATATCAGGTATAAAGTCTAATGAAAAAAAGATATTTCTATTTAATAAATAGATTTATATAATTTAAATAGAGATAAATATAAATAAAGTAAAGACAAAAAAAAGACCTTTTTTCATTGAAAAAATGGATTATCAATCGATTTGGCAATAATGAAAGGATTACTAGTAATCCGTGCTGCTCTCACGCAAGTGTATATCTATGTGGGTATCAATATATCACCTGCGTCTCTATTAAAACACGTAAAAGGCGGCGATTTTAATCTAAATAAAAATGGTTTGAATGAAATCATAAGAATATGTATGCTTTACATTTTATTTCCCCGGGATTGTAGTTCAATTGGTCAGAGCACCGCCCTGTCAAGGCGGAAGCTGCGGGTTCGAGCCCCGTCAGTCCCGACGCATCCAAATCCAATAAAAAAAATACATCAATATATCTCTCCATGGTCTGTTAAACTGGGTACAAATGGTAGAATTTCATTCCCAATGTTATCTTTCTTTTTTTTCTATTTCGTTTCGATTCTTTGTTTGGGTTTATTTGTAAATCATTTGTAAACAATGGAAGTGGAAAGCACTTAGATGGTTGTACAAGGAAGGCGGTAGATTATAGAAAAGACAGAATGAGAAAGAATGATAAATCAAAAGAAAGTATTTATTTAAAGTATAAACGAAAGGAATTCTTTTGATTGAATCAGGAATCCAAGTTTGTATTCGGTGTGTGGATAAAGGATCCGCTTATGTTATACTATTCAATTCTCGACGATGAATCGAGTTAATAGCTCAGATATTGTTATTCATGATATGGATCCGATTCGATATCATCGAAATGTAATTCATCCCATTGAATTTACAAGCGAAAGGTTTATCATCTCTATGGGATTAAATCCCGAGTTATTGCGAAGTAAAAAAAACGAAACGATGAGATTATGGAAGTAAATATTCTCGCATTTATTGCTACTGCACTGTTCATTCTAGTTCCTACTGCTTTTTTGCTTATAATATACGTAAAAACGGTTAGCCAAAGTGATTAACCAAAGTGATTAATTTTAATTAAACTTGATTTCTTAGTTCTTATCAATGATTTAAGAAAAAAATTCCAATTTCACTCACGTCTTAAATGAAATGAACGGACTAGAATCAACAGTAACCTATGAGATCCAATAGTAGCTAGTAATGTAGAAAGATACATCTACAATATGTATATGTATCTTTCTACATGTTACTATCAATTAAATATATCTAATATACATAGTATCTCAATTCGATTTCTTTGCTTCATCTATTTGATTTTTGTTAATTCCAATCAAATCAATCTGAAATAATCGAAAGGCAACTCTTACGATTTTCTAATCTCTAGATCTCTTATTATTTTCAATATGAATCCTGGTATCCATTAAAAAAAAAAAAGAATCAAATCAATGAAGGAAAAACAATATTGGGCATATATTACTAAAAGAAAATCAAGTTAATAAAAGAAAAAAACGAAAGTAATCTTTCTTTTTTTAGCATTCCGAAAAAATAATTGATTGAGCGGTTGACAGATGATCCAAGGAGTTCTATGGTAACTTCTTCGGATTTCGAAATAAAGATATTTTTATTAATTATTAATTCCATTTCGAAATTGAATTAAATTAATGAATTCAAAATGAAATATATTAAATAATTAAATTAAAAAGGCTTTGCAGAACGATCTAGAAAAAATCTATAACTATAAAAAAGTGATACAGTTTGATTCTCCAACTTAATTAGTAGTATCTCTAGAGTCCACTTCTTCCCCATACTACGAGTGAAAGGGAAAATGTAAAGACTACCATTAAAGCAGCCCAAGCGAGACTAACTATATCCATGTGAATTATGTCCCCGATCTCTATGAATATGAAGGAATTATTCCATTATTGTTTACTAATAATAGTGGAATCACTGGTGCAGAGTCAAAAAAGGATTCTGACCCAAGACCTTTGCTGGAAGACTCCCATAAATCCACTTCTAACAAGTTCTTATATGATTTCTAGTGGAATCGGGAAACATTAAACAAGATACGCAGTCACGCTTTTCTTTGGAAGTCTCAAAGGGAATGTTACTAATATGTAGGAATAATAAGACCCGTTCTCTTTTTTGTGGCCCTTCATTATCATTAAGTCTTAAGTAAAAGCCAATTATTCATCTAATCGAATATTGATTGAATGCCCGTGCACTCAGAGACTGTCCTGAGTCTGTATACTTTGTATACAAAGTATCTTCTCCCCCTTCTATTTCTATACCTATTAATTCGATTCCCCTTTTGTCTATCCAATTTAATTCAAGACCCAATAAGTAGACACTACATTAGTAATGGAAAGAGATCCGTAACTCTTGATTTGATATGATAGCCTTTCCACTACTAGAATCTTCCCCTGAATCCTAGATGCTACGATTTACTTAAAGAACATAACCCCAGCTGTTTAGAATCAAGAAAGCCCCAAGAGTCTTTTTCCTACGTGTGTTTTGCTGAGAAAAGTTCGGCGAGTTATACCAACAAAGCAGAATACGAGATTTCGAATCTTGTCTTTTGTTAATGAGGCGACACCCAGATTTGAACTGGGGAAAAAGGATTTGCAGTCCCCCACCTTACCGCTCGGCCATGCCGCCAAAACGATACAAAATAGATGAAAATCTTCCCCCTTTGCTTGTTTTGTTTGGGGGGATTACTAAATGTCTTTTTTTTTTATTGTACTTCCATCTGAAATCTTGTTTGCCTTAATTCCTTGCCTAAAAGAAATATGTCCTTTTTTTTGGAGTAGACCTATTCCTTCAATTGATTTTATAGTATCTCAAAACACCCAATATCGAAATCCCTCTCTTTTCTATTGAAAAACAAAACGTGGATTTTCAATTATAAAAGCAAAAATTCAGGACAAATTGGAACCATTAACTATTGACTGTAAATTCATGAACGACTCTTGGATTTCAATCTCAAATTGCGTTTCCCTAATGCTATAAGAAAATCCGAATTGATACATAACTAATCAGTATTGATTTCAGTGTTGATTTTTTTATTGAAAAAAATCCTTCTGAATTTCAATTATAACAGCAATTATGAGTATATGTAAACCCCAAACACCACAAGTTGTTACACAGCTCTCTTATCGGGTATCTTATCCGCATATGATGAGGATGCCCGTTTATAGGGAATTAGCAGGAAATTGTCGTACTGCAATTTAGATTGAAGAGAAAATCGAAATTTTGATAGAGCACGACATGTGCTGTAGAACTATGCAATAGGGGGGAGCGAGGTATATATAGATAGCTAGATCGGCACGGGTTTAATAAATACAAGCCTTCTTACGCACTTCAATCGTATTCTCAAAATTCGACTAAAAAAGAAAAAAAAAAGAGTTTTCTGCAAATCATTTTTTGAACAATAGAATCCACGAGCACGAAAAAGTTAAGTGCTAAAAAAATTAACTTTCTATTGTTATATTGTTTCTGATTATTATGTCTTTATCGCAGCGACTAGATCAAATCCCAAATCCATTTCTTTTTCTGGTATCCAATCGGATTGGAATATGTAATATCATAATAATGGTATAAATTGAATTACTTTTTTTTGATATTCTATACAAAACTCTGTAAGTCTAAGTGGAATTTATCAATTCCTTTCCATTTGTATCTGTCTCTTAGAAATTCCAATTTCATTAAGTCTAAAATCGTCTTTTTTCCTCCGTTCATAGGTATTTCATACATTCCATCTATATGGAATTGGATAAAATTTCATGTGATTCAGTAAACAGAATCGAAATTCCATCATTGCTAGATCGATTCATATGATTCAATGCAGAATGAGAAAAGAATGGGATTTTTTGATAAATGGGAACTTCAAAATGCTCGGAGATGGAAATGCGGAAATGTCTACAATACCTGGCTTTAATCAGATACAATTTGAAGGATTTTGTAGGTTCATTGATCAGGGCTTAACAGAAGAACTTTATAAGTTTCCAAAAATTGAAGATACAGATCAAGAAATTGAATTTCAATTATTTGTGGAAACATATCAATTGGTAGAACCCTTGATAAAAGAAAGAGATGCTGTATATGAATCACTTACGTATTCTTCCGAATTATATGTATCCGCAGGATTAATTTGGAAAAGCAGAGGGGATATGCAAGAACAAACTATTTTTATTGGAAACATTCCTCTAATGAATTCCTTGGGAACTTCTATAGTAAATGGAATATACAGAATTGTGATAAATCAAATATTGCAAAGCCCCGGTATCTATTACCGATCAGAATTGGACCATACTGGGCTTTCGGTCTATGCGGGTACCATAATATCAGATT